ATTTCTTCTTTTTTTTTTTTATAAAATGATGAAATGAAAGAAATCTAATGGATTTCAAACTTAGGTCAATCAATTGCGAAACGCTTCTGTAGAATGTCCAATATCTGGTTTACATCTTCTATGTGAAAATGTTCAATTCTCATAAGATCTTCTTGACTGTTACTCAAAAGGTCCAATAATGTATGTATATTGGACCTTTTGAGACAATTATAGGTCCTGGGAGGCAATTCTGATTGGTCAATAAAAACACGTTTCAATGCAATTCCTTTTTTCCTTTTCCCTATATTAGTCAATCCATCATGAAAGGTAAAAAGGGGCGCAGTCACCCTGTTTTGATTGTCCTCTACATTGATATCCTGTTCTTCTGCATGTAGAAAAGGAAGAAATAAATCGATCAAATTACGGGAAGCTTCGTAAAGCGCTTCTTTAGGAGTGAAACTTCCATTCGTCCATATTTCGAGAAAAAGTATCTCTTGTTTCTCATTCCCATTCCCATAAGAATGAATACTATGATTCGCATTTCGAACAGGCATGGATACAGCATCTATAGGATAACTTCCGTCTTGATAATTAGGTGGGATTTTTATATGATATCCGCGATCCCTCTCAATTTTTAATCCAATACATAAATCTATGGGTTCCGTCAGGCTAGCTATATGCTGTGTAGTATCAACTATTTCCACAGAAGGTGGTGAGATGATATCTTGGGCAGTTACATATCTAGGACCCCTGACGCAGATAGATGCGCCACGAGTTCCGTACAAATGACTTCTAAATACAATTTCTTTCAAATTCATTAAAATTTCATGTACTGATTCTTCAATACCTACTATCGTAGAATATTCATGTGGTACCTTCCCAGATTTTGCACGTGTGATACAGGTTCCTTCTAGTTCTCCAAGTAAAGCCCGTCGCATCGCGATACCTATTGTATCTGCTTGACCTTTCATAAGCGGGGACAGAACAAAACGGCCATAATACAGACGTTTACTGTCTGCTCTGGATTCAACACACTTCCACTGTAGTGTCCGAGTGGATACTGCTATTTCTTCTCGAACCATATTAATATTCTGATTTGATCAGATCATTGAATCATTTATTTCTCTTGGAATCTTTTCCATTCTTATTTCTATACGCGCCTTTTTTTAGGCGGTCTACATCCATTATGTGGCATAGGAGTTACATCACGTACGAAACTTAATAGTATACCACTTCTACGAATGGCTCGTAATGCTGCATCTCTTCCGAGACCAGGACCTTTTATCATAACTTCTGCTCGTTGCATACCCTGATCCACTACTGTACGAATAGCATTTCCTGCTGCGGTTTGAGCAGCAAATGGTGTCCCTCTTCTTGTGCCTCTGAATCCACAAGTACCAGCGGAGGACCAAGAAACAACCCGACCCCGTACATCTGTAACAGTCACAATGGTATTGTTGAAACTCGCTTGAACATGAATAACTCCTTTTGGTATTCTACGTCCATTCTTACGTAAACCAATACGTCCATTCCTACGTGAACCAATTCTTGGTCTAGGTTTTGTCATATTTTATCATCTTATAAATATGAGTTAGAGATATACGGATATATCCATTTCATGTTAAAACAGATCCCTTATTTGATTTGTACATTTGGTCCCTTAGATAGTCCCCTTTTAGAAAAATTATCCCTGTCTCTGTTTATGTCTAGGATTGGGACAAATTACTATAATTCGTCCCCGCCTACGGATCAGTCGACATTTTTCACAAATCTTACGAACAGAGGCCCTTATTTTCATATTTGTCATTCCTTTACCTTAATTCCGAATCTACTCATTGGAAGAAAATAAGTCTCTTGCACTTTTTTTGAACCTCGAAATTGATCCCCATGAAAGGAATGTTAAAAAAAAAACCACCTAATCATTCGAATCTTTGTTGCGAAGTCTATAAATTATACGCCCCCTGGTTGAATCATAACGACTTACTTCGATTTTCACTCTATCTCCTGGTAGTATCCGTATAAAACTACGTCGGATCCTCCCCGAAACATAACCTAGAATCAGGTCTTCATTATCTAAGCAAACCCGGAACATACCGTTGGGAAGTGATTCAGTAATTAAACCTTCATGAATCCATTTTTGTTCTTTCATTCCAGGTAACCTCCTTGAAGTATCAACTAATGGAGGAGGGGTGATATTAGACAACCCACCTTTCCTCTCTTTTCATTTCATAAATAGGAAGTTACGGATAAAATTCGAATACCAGAAAGATCACCATATATAACACAAAATTTCTCCTCCAATTCCTTCTAGTCGAGCCTCTCGATCTGTCATTATACCTCGAGAAGTCGAAAGAATTACAACCCCCATTCCACCTAAGATCCTAGGAATTCGTTGATAGTTTGAATAAATTCGTAGACCGGGTCTGCTGATACGCTTTAAAATATTTCTATATGTTCCTTTCCTATTCCTTCTATGTCGCAGGGTTGAAACCAAGAAATATTTGTTGCTTTCCCGATGTTT